AAAAACATTATTTTAATAATGTAAATAGATGCGTTTTGGGAGGCTAAATTCCTAACTCGAGACTTTCCTGTTTCCGGGGGGTTTGCAGGAACAATAATAGTTTACGAGTTTAGGGGGGTAGGGGGGTTTGACCCGCAAAAACCGAAGGGGGCATATCTTAGGGATCTTAGGAGAAACCACTAACTATTTATGCTCATGATATCAGTTATGCAATGCTTCTAATAAAACCTTTTCAACATGAACATTCTGCTCGTCGAGCAAGGAAATGTACACCCTTGTCAGCTTGCCTTAGCGCTGCACTCTGAAATGCAAAGTGAAAGGAGAAAAAAAAAAAAATAACCATGTCCCTTAGAGTGAATGCCCGGCATGTGGGGTCACGGGTTAAATTGTACCCCACCAACAACCATATGCCAGGTTCAAGGAAAGTGGGGGGAATAACATCAAGTAATGGCCCTGAAATAGGAACCAAATGCCAGGAATAGTGCACCGTGTGAAACCCCCACGAATACTTGTCCCTCACCTTCGTTAACCGTGATCGCATCGCTTAATTAAAATGCAATTCTTGTCTACATAGGATATTGACTTGAAGAGGGGCTGGGTAATGGTATAAATGAGTACTTAAAGTCTGTGTTAGGGCTTAACTTGTCATGGGTTACACACTTGGGTAATATCTATTAGTATGCAGGTGTGCTAGTTTGCTTTCATATGCATTCTGTTGAAGTTTGAAAGAATGGTGATGTATGAATGGACACAAGGGAGAAATGAGTATTATGCATAGTTGATGTCCTAAAGCATTATTGATATGGTTTACATAAATATATGGTGTTAATACATATATGTATTAACAAAGAATAGTTAAATTTAGAATGCTGGCTTTGGGAGCCAGGGGTGAGAGTTAAAATCTCTCTTCTTTGAGCAGTAGGGAGGGGTTTAACCTCCGGCGGCCGGTTTACAAGACCGGCGCTCTGGCGCTGAGCTACTAGTGCAAGCTGTTTGCAAGAGTTTGTTTTCTAATCAGCCAGATAGTGGGAAGAGGCCGAGGAAAATGAAGAAGTAAAGGAAGGATGCGACTTGACCAATAATAATGTAGGGGTGTTCTACAGGTATTCCTCCAATTCAGGTGAGGATCACCACATCCGCTACTAGGGTTCAAAAAATGAATTGGGAGATAGGTCGGAATGTAAGGCTACGTTGCTTAGAGGTGTGAAGCAGGGGGACAAGCATAAGTACAAGAATTGAGGCAAGGAGTGCGAGTACTCCCCCTAGTTTGTTAGGGATAGATCGAAGGATGGCGTAAGCAAATAGGAAGTATCATTCTGGCTTGATGTGCGGGGGAGTCACAAGGGGGTTGGCCGGGGTAAAATTGTCTGGGTCGCCGAGGAAATTCGGGGAAAATAGTGCGAGGGAGGCGAGGGCAAGTAGTATAATCGCAAAACCCAGGAGGTCTTTGTAGGAAAAATATGGGTGGAAGGGGATTTTGTCTGCATCCGAGTTTAGGCCTGCCGGGTTGTTTGAGCCGGTCTCGTGTAAAAAGAGAAGATGAAGTACTGTAGCAGCAAGGACAATGAAGGGGAGTAGGAAGTGGAATGCAAAAAATCGTGTTAGTGTGGCGTTGTCCACTGAGAAACCGCCTCAGATTCATTGAACAAGAGTGCCTCCCACATAGGGGACTGCTGAGAGTAGGTTAGTAATGACGGTTGCACCTCAAAACGATATTTGGCCTCATGGGAGGACGTAGCCAACAAAGGCTGTTATTATCACAAGGAGTAGGAGGATGACTCCAATATTTCAAGTTTCTTTGTATAAGTAGGAGCCATAATATAGGCCTCGACCAATGTGGAGGTAGATGCAAATAAAGAAGAAAGAGGCTCCGTTGGCATGTATGTTTCGAATAAGTCAGCCAAAGTTTACGTCTCGGCAAATGTGTGCCACAGATGAGAAAGCTGTGGCGATATCGGATGTGTAGTGTATTGCAAGAAATAACCCGGTAATGATTTGGGCAATTAAGCAAAGTCCCAGGAGGGAGCCAAAGTTTCATCATGCGGAGATGTTTGAAGGGGCAGGTAGGTCTACCAGTGCGTCGTTTGCAATTTTAAGGAGGGGGTGGGTTTTTCGAAGGCTTGTCATTAAGGTTTCCTGTAGTTGAATTACAGCGGTGGTTTTTCAAGCCATTGGTCCTGGTTAAAATCCTGGCAGGAATGATGACTTATGTTATGTGAATTTTTATGCTTGGTTTAGTTTTGGGGTTGATGGTTGTTGCCTCAAACCCGTCTCCCTATTTTGGGGCGTTGGGCTTAGTCGTTGTTTCGGGCATGGGCTGTGGGGTGCTGGTGGGCCATGGTGCCCCTTTCTTGTCTTTGGTATTGTTCTTGATTTACTTGGGGGGGATACTGGTTGTGTTTGCCTACTCAGCAGCTTTAGCTGCTGAGCCTTACCCGGAGACACTGGGCAGTCGGGGGGTTGCCGTTAATGCCGGTGGGTACTTGGTTGGGGTGGGGGCCGGGGCAAGTTTTTTTTGGGGTGGGTGATTTGGGGGGCTGTGGGTTACGGCTGATGAGCTGGTCGAGTTTTCTTTAACACGAGCCGACATGGGAGGGGTGGCGTTAATATATTCGTCTGGGGGGATAATGTTGGTATTGAGCGGGTGGGTGTTGCTTTTGACGCTGTTTGTTGTGTTAGAGGTGTGCCGGGGGGCAAGCCGGGGGGCCTTGCGGGCGGTTTAATTGTTAGTAAGAGCAAGGGCTAGGATAAATGTTAAGAAAAACAGGGTAAGGAAGGTTTTGACCATGCCTTGTTGTGCGTTGCTTGTTGTTGCAATTAGGGGAAGGTTCGTGGTGTAGATGGCTTTAGGGCCGGCTTTTTCTAGTCATGTTTGGTCTACTATTTGGGCTGCAATGTACTGTCCTAGTATGAGGTTAATTTTTGGGGGGAGTCGGTGCATGATTGTTGGGAAGAACCCCAGCATGTTTGAGAAGTGGTGAGGGCCTGTTTTAGGGGTTGGGGTAAATTGTTTGGTGGTAAGGGAGGCGAGTTCGAGGGCCAGGATAAGTCCTGTGAGGGTGATTAAAAGGGCCGAAAGCTTAAGTAGCGGGGGTATGGTTATAACCGGGGTTTTGGGGAGAATGACGTTGGAGGTGATTAATAATCCTGCAATGATGCTTCCTCATGCGAGGCGTTTGATGGGATTAATTACTGCTTTGTTGTTTTCATTGATTGGGGAGAGGGGGGTGAATCGGGGGTTGCCCATGGAAACAAAAAAGACAATGCGTAAACTATAGACTGCGGTGAAAGAGGTGGCTAGGAGGGTCAGGGCCAGGGCTCAGGCATTTAGGTGGGAGACGTTGAGGGCTTCAATAATAGCATCTTTCGAGAAAAATCCGGCTAAAAAAGGGGTGCCTGTTAGAGCAAGGCTCCCGATGGTGAGGCATGATGAAGTAAGGGGGGTGAGGTGATGTATGCCTCCTATTTTACGGATGTCTTGTTCGTCATTAAGGCTGTGGATAATTGAGCCGGAGCAGAGGAAGAGCATGGCTTTAAAGAAGGCGTGGGTACAGATGTGTAGGAATGCAAGTTGTGGTTGGTTAAGTCCGATAGTTACTATTATTAGTCCCAGTTGGCTTGATGTTGAGAAAGCTACAATTTTTTTGATGTCGTTTTGTGTTAGAGCGCAAGTTGCTGTGAAGAGGGTTGTTAGGGCTCCTAGGCAGAGGCAGGTGGTGAGGATGAAGGGGTTACCCTCTATTAGAGGGCTTATTCGGATTAAAAGAAAAATCCCTGCAACGACCATGGTGCTGGAGTGAAGTAGGGCAGAGACCGGTGTAGGGCCCTCTATTGCAGAGGGCAGTCAAGGATGAAGTCCAAATTGAGCGGATTTGCCAGTAGCGGCAAGAATCAGCCCCAGGAGGGGGAGGGTTAGGTCTATGTTGTGGGATGCGGTAAAGATCTGTTGAAGTTCTCAGGAGTTGAGGTTAGAGGCCATTCAAGCTATGGCAAAGATGAGTCCAATGTCGCCGACTCGGTTATAAAGGACTGCTTGAAGGGCGGCTGTGTTTGCATCTGCTCGTCCGTATCATCAGCCAATTAAAAGGAAGGACATGATGCCTACTCCTTCTCACCCAATAAAGATTTGAAATATATTATTAGCTGTAACGAGGATGATTATTGCGATTAAGAATGTTAGTAGGTATTTGAAAAAGCGGTTTATGTAGGGGTCGGCATGTATGTACCAGGAGGCAAATTCCAAAATAGACCATGTGACATATAGGGCCACAGGGGTAAAAGTAACAGAATAAAAGTCGAATTTTAAGCTGATGTTGATGTCGAAGACTAGGGTGTTTGTCCAGTTTAAGCTGGTGATTACGGTTTCTGCCCCTTCTGCGAGGAATAGTGACAGGGGCAGGAGGCTAACAATGAATGCTAGTTTGACAGCGGTTTTTACGTGGGTCAGGGCCCAGGTGTCATTTTTAGGGGTGGGGTTTAGGGTGGTTAAAACTGGGTAGAGAAGTAATGTAAAAATAATAATTAGGCTTGTTGTTATTATGACGGGGGTTGGGTGCATAGCTTTTACTTGGATTTGCACCAAGAGTTTTTGGTTCCTAAGACCAACGGATGTGCTGTTATCCTTTAAAAGCTTGGCGAGGGAGCTCCGGAGTTCAACCGAGGGTACGATGGTTAGCAGTCTTCGTTGCTGGCAAGCCTCTCTCGGTGGGCAAGAGGGGTTTAACCCCTATTTTTAGAATCACAATCTAATATTTTTGTTAAACTATACCCACAGGAAGTCCACCCTCAAATTAGGGTTGGTTTTGCAATAAGTAGTAAGAGGGGGAGGAGGTGGAGTGCGAGGAGTAGATGCTCGCGGGTGTGGGAGGGGTCTAGTGCGATAATATGTTGAGGGGTGGGGCCTCGTTGAGTTATTAGGAACATGTAGAGGGAGTAGCCGGCGGTAATCAGGGTGCCAGCCCCCGTAAGGGCAATGGTTGTTCAGGACCAGTTGAATAGGGAGGTGATAATTATTAGTTCGCCCATCAGGTTTGGGAGGGGCGGAAGGGCCAGGTTTGCTAGGCTTGCGAGGAACCATCAGCAGGTTATTAGTGGGAGGACCATTTGTATCCCTCGGGCAAGGACTATTGTACGCGTGTGTGTTCGCTCATAGTTTGTGTTTGCTAAACAGAAGAGGGCGGAGGAGGTGAGTCCGTGTGCAATTATTAAAATTAGGGCCCCTGTGAGGCCTCAGGGAGTTTGAATTAAAATGCCTCCCGCGACTAAGCCTATGTGTCCCACGGACGAGTAGGCAATTAGTGATTTTAGGTCTGTTTGTCGTAAGCAGATTGAGCCTGTCATAATTACACCTCATAGAGCTAATACAATAAAGGGGTAGCTTAGCTCTTTAGTGAGTGGCTCTAGGAGGGCTATAATTCGTACCATGCCATAGCCTCCGAGCTTTAGTAGTACGGCGGCCAGGACTATGGAGCCAGCAATGGGGGCCTCTACATGGGCCTTGGGAAGTCACAGGTGTGCCCCGTAAAGGGGCATTTTAACTAGGAAGGCTAGTAGGCAACCAGCTCATCAAAGTTTGTCGGAGGTGGAAGTTAGGGGGAAAGTTGAGGAGTAGGGCAGGGCTAGTAGGGAGAGGGTTCCCGTGGTGTTTTGTAGAAGAAGTAGGGCGACTAGTAGGGGGAGGGAGCCTGCTAGGGTGTAAAATAAGAAGTATGTGCCTGCGTTCAATCGTTCTGCTTGATTTCCCCACCGGGTGATTAAAATTAAGGTCGGGACAAGGGTTGCCTCAAATATGATGTAGAACAGGATTAGCTCAGTTGCTGAGAAGGCCAGTAATAGAAAAATTTGTAGGGAGGTCAGCAGGGTGATGTAGGTTCGTTGGCGGTTGATGGGCTCGGGGGACATGTGATTTTGGCTTGCCAGGATTATTAGAGGGAGCAGTCAGCAGGTTAGCACTAGAAGTGGGGCCGAAAGAGGGTCTAGGGCCATGAAGTGGTTTATTGTGGCTCACCCGGTTTCGTAGGAGGTTTTCAGCCATGTTAAACTAATTAAGGCGATAATTAGGCTGTGGGCCAAAGCTGTGGGTCAGAGCATTTTATGGGGGGTTAGCCATGCAGTTGGGATAAGCATAATTGTTGGGATTAAAATTTTTAGCATTGTAGTAGGCTTAGATTCTGTAGTTGGTCGCTTCCGTGGGTACGAGCTGTGGCCACTAGTAAAGCGAGGCCTGCGCTGGCTTCACAGGCGGAAAAGGCGAGGAGGAGCATGGGGGATGCCGAGAAGCTCGTTACTCCTAGTTCTAAGGTTCATAGGGAGAGGGCAAGGAAGAGTGAGAGTATTATTCCCTCTAGGCATAGGAGGGCGGAGAGGAGGTGGGTCCGGTGAAATGCAAGGCCTGCGAGGCCCAGGAGAAAGGCTGTTGAAAAGGCAAAATGTGTTGGGGTCATTAGGCAGTTGTGGACTTTAACCACGAGCTTTTGAGCCGAAATCAAATATTTTAATTAAAATAACTACCTATTCAGCCCATTCCAGGCCTCCTTGTAGTCATTCATAGATTAAGCCCAGGGTCAGAAGGACCAGGAGGGAGGCGGCTCAGAAAAATGTGGTGGTGGGGCCTGGAAGTTGATCGCCTCACGGGAGGGGGAGGAGCAGTGCGATTTCAAGGTCAAATAGGAGGAATAAAATAGCAACTAGAAAAAATCGTATTGAAAAAGGCAGTCGGGCAGAGCCCAGGGGGTCAAAACCACACTCATAGGGGGAGACCTTTTCTTGGTCGGGGGAAATTATAGGGAGTCAGAAGGAGATGATGGCGAGAATTGTTGAGAGGGCGAGGGTGATAAAAACCACAGTGGTAATTAAGTTCATTACCTTTCCTTGGATTTTAACCAAGACCGGGTGATTGGAAGTCACTTATACTAGCTTTAGTACTAGAAAGATAGGAGCCTCATCAGTAGATGGAGATGTATAGGAAGAGTCAGACTACGTCTACAAAGTGTCAGTATCAGGCTGCTGCTTCAAATCCGAAGTGGTGTTCAATTGTAAAGTGGTAGTTGATTTGTCGAAGTAGGCACACAGCCAGGAAGGTGGTTCCAATAATAACGTGAAGGCCGTGGAAGCCCGTGGCTACGAAAAAGGTTGAGCCGTACACCCCGTCTGCAATTGTAAATGGGGCTTCATAGTACTCTATTCCTTGAAGGAGTGTGAAATAGCCGCCTAGAAGAATTGTCAAGGCAAGGCTTTGAATGGCTTGTTTACGCTCGCCCTCTATGATGCTGTGGTGGGCCCAGGTAACTGTTACGCCTGAAGCAAGTAATACAGCGGTATTAAGCAGGGGCACGCTGAAGGGGTTAAGAGGGGTAATTCCCGTGGGGGGTCAGCATCCTCCAATTTCTGGTGTCGGGGCCAGGCTTGAGTGGAAGAAGGCCCAGAAAAAGCCCAGGAAAAAAAAGACTTCTGATGTAATGAAAAGAATTATTCCGTATCGAAGGCCTTTTTGGACCGGAGGGGTGTGGTGGCCTTGGTAGGTGCCTTCTCGGATGATATCTCGTCATCATTGGTACATTGTAAGTAGGAGTAAAATAGTGCCAAGGTAAATAAGAGACATTGTGTTATAGTGAAATCAAATGGCAAGTCCGGAGGTTATTAAGAGGGCGGCGATTGCTCCTGTTAGTGGTCAGGGGCTGGGGTCTACTATGTGGTATGCGTGTGCTTGGTGGGTCATTAAACGTTTTCTTGTAAATAAAGGCTCATTAATAGGACGAATACGTAGGCTTGAATTATGGCAACTGCCACTTCTAGCACGGTTAGTAGAAGAAGCACAATGGTTGTGAGCAGGGCGATGGTCGGTATTAGAGGCAGGAGGACGAATGCTGCAGTAGCAATGAGTTGCATGAGCAGGTGGCCTGCAGTTAGGTTAGCAGTAAGTCGTACGCCCAGGGCGAGGGGTCGAATTAAGAGGCTAATTGTTTCGATGATAATTAGTACCGGAATAAGTAGGCCCGGGGTCCCTTCTGGGAGGAGGTGGCCTAGGGCGGCGGTTGGCTGGTTTCGTAGGCCAATAAGTACAGTAGCTAATCATAGGGGGACGGCAAGGCCTATGTTGAGAGATAGTTGGGTTGTTGGTGTAAAGGTGTAGGGAAGCAGGCCGAGCATGTTAAGTGAAATTAGGAAAATTATTAAAGATGTTAGGATTAAGGCCCATTTGTGGCCCCCTGTGTTTATAGGGGTTAAAAGTTGGGAGGTAAAGCGGTTGATAAACCAGCTTTGAAGGGTAAGTAGGCGGTTATTTAGTCATCGGGGGGCGGGGGATGGAAAAAGAAGTCAGGGTAATAACAGGGCTAGGGCTATTAGGGGAACTCCTAAGAGGATGGGGCTTATAAATTGGTCAAAAAAGCTCGTTATCATGGTCAGGTTCAGGGGTTTGTTTTAGGTGTTTGTGTGCTTTGGGGCGTGGGCTCATTAGGGAGGGTGTGGTTAAGCGTTTTTGGGATAACAATTGTTAGGAACACAAGTCATGAGAAGACTAGAATGGCAAACCAGGGGGAGGGGTTTAATTGAGGCATGTCGCTAGGGGTGGTTGGAAGGCACCAATTTTCAGCTTAAAAGGCTGATGCTGTGAGTCCTGTTTAGCTTCTTAGCGAGGCGTCTTCAAGTATTAGTGTGGATCAGTTTTGGAAGTATTTTAAGGGGACAGCCTCCACCACGATTGGTATAAAGCTGTGGTTTGCGCCGCAGATTTCCGAGCATTGTCCATAGAACACTCCGGGGCGGGAGGCGATGAAGGCTGTTTGGTTTAGGCGGCCAGGAATTGCGTCTATTTTTACCCCAAGGGCCGGGACAGTTCATGAGTGGAGGACGTCTTCTGCTGTTACTAGGACTCGAATTGGGGCTTCAGTGGGGACAACTATTCGGTGGTCTACTTCTAATAGTCGGAATTGGCCGGGGGCTAAGTCTTGTGTGGGGACCATGTAGGAGTCGAAAGCAATTTCTTGGTAGTCGGTGTATTCGTAGCTTCAGTATCATTGGTGTCCGATGGCTTTAACTGTTAGGTGGGGGCTATTGATTTCGTCCATGAGGTAAAGGATTCGTAGTGAGGGGAGTGCGATAAGAATAAGGATAATGGCTGGAAGAATTGTTCAGATAATTTCAATTTCTTGGGAGTCCAGGATGTATATGTTTGTGAGTTTGGTTGAGACTATTGCTACAATAATGTAAAGTACGAGGGTGCTAATTAGAAATACAATTATTAAGGCATGGTCATGAAAATGAAGAAGTTCTTCTATTACAGGTGATGCTGCGTCTTGAAATCCTAGTTGAGAGGGGTGGGCCATAAATAAGATACGTGGGGTTCAAACCCACGGCTCTGCCTTGACAAAGCAGTGTATTGTCAGTTCTACCAGTATCTTATTAAGAAAGTGACAGAATGGTCATGTGGCTGGCTTGAAACCAGTTTATGGGGGTTCAACTCCTTCCTTTCTCGTTAATGTGCGTGTTGAACTTGAACAAAGGCAGGCTCTTCAAATGTGTGGTAGGGAGGGGGGCAGCCGTGAAGTCACTCGATGTTTGTTGCAGTGAGCTCTACAGAAGATACCACACGTTTGGCAGCGAATGCTTCTCATAGGATAAATAGGAATATAATTACAGCAGTTAAAGAAATTAGGGAGCCCAGGGAAGAGACAGTGTTTCATAGCGTGTAGGCGTCAGGGTAGTCGGAGTATCGCCGGGGCATGCCTGCCAGGCCCAGGAAGTGTTGTGGGAAGAAAGTTAGGTTAACTCCTACAAACATTACACCAAAATGGATTTTTGATCAGGTGCTGTGAAGGGTAAAGCCCGTGAGCAGGGGGAATCAGTGTACAAAGCCGGCCATAATAGCAAATACTGCTCCTATTGATAGGACGTAGTGGAAGTGGGCTACTACGTAGTATGTGTCGTGAAGTATGATGTCCAGTGATGAGTTGGCTAATACAATGCCTGTGAGCCCCCCAACTGTAAAGAGGAAAATAAATCCGAGGGCCCATAAAAGTGGGGTCTCTCACTTGATTGTGCCTCCGTGCAGGGTAGCAAGTCAGCTAAATACTTTTACTCCCGTTGGAATGGCGATAATCATTGTAGCGGAGGTGAAGTATGCTCGTGTGTCAACGTCCATGCCGACTGTAAACATGTGATGGGCTCACACAATGAAGCCTAGAAGTCCGATGGCTATTATGGCTCATACTATGCCTATATACCCGAAAGGCTCTTTTTTCCCCGCGTAGTATGCAACAATGTGGGAGATTATGCCAAATCCGGGGAGGATGAGGATGTATACTTCGGGGTGCCCAAAGAATCAGAATAGGTGTTGGTACAGGACCGGGTCCCCCCCTCCTGCCGGGTCGAAGAAGGTTGTATTTAGGTTTCGGTCTGTAAGAAGCATTGTGATGCCAGCAGCAAGGACTGGGAGGGAGAGGAGCAGGAGGACAGCCGTAATCAGCACGGCTCATACGAAAAGGGGGGTTTGGTATTGTGAGATTGCGGGGGGCTTCATATTTAGGATAGTTGTGATGAAGTTAATGGCGCCCAGGATAGAGGAAATACCTGCCAAGTGTAGGGAAAAAATAGTCAGGTCAACAGAGGCACCGGCATGGGCGAGATTGCCGGCGAGGGGCGGGTAAACGGTTCATCCGGTGCCTGCCCCGGCTTCAACCCCTGAAGAAGCCAAAAGTAGTAGGAAGGAGGGGGGTAAAAGTCAGAAGCTTATGTTGTTTATTCGGGGGAAGGCTATATCGGGTGCGCCAATCATTAGCGGGACAAGTCAGTTCCCAAATCCTCCAATTATGATTGGTATTACTATAAAGAAAATTATTACGAAAGCATGAGCTGTAACGATTACATTATAAATCTGGTCGTCGCCCAGAAGGGCTCCGGGCTGACTTAATTCGGCTCGAATGAGGAGGCTAAGGGCCGTCCCGACTATTCCAGCTCAGGCACCAAATACAAGATAGAGGGTGCCAATGTCTTTATGGTTGGTAGAGAAGAATCAGCGTGTGATTGCCACAGGTAAAATGACTGAGAGTTAAGTGGTGGATTGTAGTCCCATAGACAGAGGTTCAAGCCCTCTTTTTACCAAGCCCTGAAGTGTTGTACATACGAGATTGCAAATCCCGAGTAGCAGGCTAACGCCTGCCGGGGCTTCCCCCCCCGCCTTTGCCCGCCTGGCGGGGGGGGGAGGTAGGCGGATGCCCGCTGGTTAGGGCGCTTAGCTGTTAACTAAGAGTTTGTAGGATCGAGGCCTTCTCGTCTAGAAAGGCTTTAGCTTAATTAAAGTGTCTGTTTTGCATGCAGAAGTTGTGGGTTAGTGTCCTGCAAGTCTTATTCAGGGGCTGGGAGATTTTCACTCCCACTTAGGGCTTTGAAGGCCCTTGGTCTAGTGTTATCCTAAGCCCCTGTTAAAGGGTAAAAAGGGCTGTGATTGCGGGGGCTAGCGGCAGAAGGAGAATTGTGCCGAGGGTGCAGATGGGGAGGAGGGGGGATGATTGGTGGGAGGGGAAGCGTCATGGGGTTGAGCCTGCTAAGTTATTGGGGGAGATGGTAAGGGTTATAGCGTAAGATAGGCGAAGGTAGAAGTAGAGACTTAGGAGGGCTGTGAGGGCTGCAAGGGTGGCAGTGAGGGGGAGCTGTTGTTTTGTTAGTTCTTGGAGAATAAGTCATTTTGGTATAAAGCCTGTCATTGGGGGGAGTCCTCCGAGGGAAAGTAGTAGTAGAGGGGCGGAGGCGACGATGAGGGGGGATTTAGCTCAAGACATTGCTAAAGAGTTGATGTTGGTCGCATCATTAAATTTAAGGGTTAGGAAGGCGGAGGCTGTCATAAGCAGGTAAATTATGAGGGCAAGAAGGGTTAGAGAGGGTGCGAATTGAATAATAAGGATTATTCAGCCAAGGTGGGCAATTGAAGAGTAGGCCAGGATCTTACGGAGTTGGGTTTGATTTAGTCCCCCTCAGCCGCCGACGATGGTGGAAGCTAGGCCGAATAAAATAAGAAGCTCTTGGTTGGCGGTGGGGATTTGAATAAGAAGGATAAAGGGGGCCAGTTTTTGTCAGGTTGAGAGGATTAATCCTGTGGCGAGGGTTAGTCCTTGAAGTACTTCTGGGAGTCAGGTATGTAATGGGGCTAGTCCGAGTTTTAGTGCTAAGGCAATAGTAATTATTGTTGTTGGGACTGGGTGTGTTATTAGTTGAATGTCTCATTGTCCTGTCAGTCAAGCATTGGTAATGCTGGCAAATAGTAGGGTGGCGGCAGCTGTTGCTTGGGTTAAAAAGTATTTGGTGGTTGCTTCAATTGCTCGTGGGTGGTGTTGTTGGGCTATTAGGGGAATGATGGCGAGTGTGTTAATTTCTAGTCCTATTCATGCGAGTAGTCAGTGAGAGCTAGTAGCAGTAACTCCTGTTCCCAGGATTAAGCCAAAGAAAAGGAGGGTTAAAATGTAGGGGTTCATTAGCAAAGGAAGGGGTTTAACCAACATGTTTGGGGTATGGGCCCAAAAGCTTATTTAGCTGACTTTACTAGGAAGTGGTGTAGTGGAAGCACTAAGAGTTTTGATCTCTTCAGGTAGGGTTCGAGACCCTTCTTTCTAAGGAGGCGGGGGGATTTTAACCCCCATGGTTCACTCTATCAAAGTGGTCCTTTATTCAGGCACGGCTCCTTTTAGAGTTGTGGTGGAAGACCAGCGAGTGCAATTGGAAGGGCAAGGTGCCAGATGACCAGGGCCAGGGTTAGAGGCAAAAAATTTTTTCAGATGAGGTGCATAAGTTGGTCATATCGAAACCGCGGGTAGGAGGCTCGAACTCAAAGAAAGAGGGTGGATAGGAGGGCTGCTTTGGTTATTAGGTTGATAGTTGTAAGCTCTGGGAGGTGGGGTAGGTGTAAGGCTCCGATGAAAAGGGTGGCGGAAAGGGTGTTCATTAATAAGATGTTAGCATATTCTGCGAGGAAAAAAAGGGCAAAGGGGCCTCCTGCATATTCTACATTGAACCCAGAGACTAGTTCTGACTCGCCTTCTGTCAAGTCGAAAGGGGCGCGGTTGGTTTCGGCCAGGGTGGAGATGTATCATATGGCGGCAAGGGGCCAGGCGGGAAATAGTAGTCAAATGCTTTCTTGGGCTGTGCTAAAGGTTTGCAGGGTAAAGCCTCCTGTAAAGATGATGGTGCTAAGGAGGATAAGTCCCAGGCTAACTTCGTAGGAGATCGTTTGGGCAACTGCCCGGAGGGCTCCGATGAGGGCATACTTGGAGTTCGAGGCTCAGCCCGAGCCTAAAATAGAATAAACTGCGAGGCTGGATAGGGCAAGAATAAATAAAATGCTTAGGTTCAGGTCTGTCACTGGGTGGGGGGTGGGGAGAGGGGCTCAAAGTGTTAGGGCCAGGGTAAGTGCCAGTATGGGGGCAAATAGGAAAAGGACAGGCGAGGAGGTGGAGGGGCGTACGGGTTCTTTGATGAATAGTTTAACACCGTCGGCGATTGGTTGGAGGAGGCCGTAAGGCCCAACGATGTTCGGGCCTTTTCGTAGTTGCATGTAGCCAAGAACTTTTCGTTCTAGGAGGGTTAAAAATGCTACGGCTAGGAGCACAGGGACGATGTATGCGAGGGGGTTTAGGATGTGGGTCAAAATAGTTATCATAGTTAGGGAGAGGATTTGAACCCCTGTTTAAAGGGTTTAGGCCTTTTGCACTTTTCCGGGCTCTGCCACCTTAACATGCCTTATTCTTAGGCAGGGCTATGCGCCCTTTTACCTGCTTTAGTTGGTTTCAGCAGGTAAGGGGGAGGCATGCTTTTAGCATGGGCCTCTTCTTTCCGGTCCTTTCGTACTAGGAAAGAGCGTTCATAGATAGAAACTGACCTGGATTTCTCCGGTCTGAACTCAGATCACGTAGGACTTTAATCGTTGAACAAACGAACCCTTAATAGCGGCTGCACCATTAGGATGTCCTGATCCAACATCGAGGTCGTAAACCCCCTTGTCGATATGGGCTCTAAAAGGGGATTGCGCTGTTATCCCTAGGGTAACTGGGTCCGTTGATCGGTCTTACCGGATCTTGTAGGCCAGATGTTCTGTCAATTAGAGCTGTGGCTCTGGTTTTAAGGAGCAAGCTCCTGTTCCACGTGGGGGATTTTTGTTCCCCCGCGGTCGCCCCAACCAAAGACATGAGGGCAGGCGTCAGTTAGTTATTTCTATTAACTTAGATGTTTTTACGTGGGCTGCCTTTTGTCTCAAGCTCCATAGGGTCTTCTCGTCTTATGGCTTTATTCCCGCTTCTGCACGGGAAGATCAATTTCATTGAGCAGGAAAAGGAGACAGCTTAGCCCTCGTTATGCCGTTCATACAGGTCTCCATTTAAAAGACAAGTGATTACGCTACCTTCGCACGGTCAAAATACCGCGGCCGTTAAACTTGTTAGTCACAGGGCAGGCGGGACCTCTTATACGGTTATATGCAAGAGGCGATGTTTTTGGTAAACAGGCGAGGCCGTTGTTTGCCGAGTTCCTTCTTTTCCTTTAAGTCTTTCCTTGTGACACACCTGTGTAGGGTTAACGTTTAGTTCCTGAGTGGTTTTCTAGCTTGTTTTGTTTTTCTCAGGCCCCTCTTTGGTCGGGGGCGTTAATTTTCAGTGGGGGTTCGTTCTGATTTATGCAGGTGTCTTGGAGAGGGACATCCCTCTTATTACTCATATTAGCAGTGTCTCTTCCATGTTTGCATGGAAAGGCCTAGTATTAAATGGTGGGGGGCTTAAGATGATGTTTTTGGGATTGTGGAGGGGCTAGTACTTGAGCTTTAACGCTTTCTATGTGGGTGGCTGCTTTTAGGCCCACCAAGGTACTGTGCCTTTAGGTTTTTAATCTTTTACCACCTCATAAAGTTGTGTCTTTTTTCAATGGGGCTGTTCCCCCGTTGAATAACTCTTTAACCTTTATCTATGTCATTGTTGGTTATAACCCTGGGGAGGAGAGAAGGCTTAAAGGCTGAACTTCTATTCATTTTGTAGGCAACCAGCTATAACTGGGCTCGGTAGGTCTGTCACCTCTACTCAAGGATCTTCCCACTCTTTTGCAACAGAGACGGGTTTGCCCTGCAATAGGCTGTCCTGGAGTAGCTCGCCCAGTTTCGGGGGCTCGAACTAAAGGTCACTTTGCTCGAAGGTTGCTGGCTAAATCATGATGCAAAAGGTACGAGTGGTTGTCTCTGCTTTATTGCTCTTTACTGGGTTTTTTCATTTCTCTTTCAGTTTTCCCTTGCGGTACTTTTTCTATTGCGCCTGGTGTCCTTTTCTATCACCTATACTAGGGGGGAAAAATGGTTTGTTTATTTAGGGGGGTGGGGAGTTTGGGTTTATTAATATTGTTTGTTGTACTTAGGTTTTGGGCTAGCTATTAAGAGGGGAGAGTCAGTGCGACCCGGCTTGCACGGGCATCTTCTCGGTGTAAGGGAGGTGCTATGCTATTTCAGCTACGCTCTGGTTTTTCCAAGTGCACCTTCCGGTACACTTACCATGTTACGACTTGCCTCCCCTTTTTTGAGTTTACTTTTTAGGTATGTTTGTTTTGTGTCTGTGGGGGAGAGTGACGGGCGGTGTGTGCGCGCTTCAGGGCCAGTTTCAGAGGGGCGCTCTATTCTCCTCTTACTGCTAAATCCTCCTTTAAATGGCTGTTTCAAGGCATTATTCGTGTTTACTGGTTCAGTAAATGTAGCCCATTTCTTCCCCCCTCGTACGCTACACCTCGACCTGACGTTTTAGGTTGTACCAATTATGCTCACTATATGTCCTTCATAGGGTAAGCTGACGACGGCGGTATATAGGCGGGTAAAACAAGAGAGGGTGAGGTTTAACGGGGGTTATCGGTTCTAGAACAGGCTCCTCTAGGGGGGTCTAAAGCACCGCCAAGTCCTTTGGGTTTTAAGCTGGGGCTTGTAGTCCCCTGGCAAGCAAAAAGGTGTAGATGATTGCTTTTGTTTAAGGCTAGGCATAGTGGGGTATCTAATCCCAGTTTGTTTCTTAGCTTTCGTGGGCTAATATTGTTTAAAGCCACTTTCGTGGGGGGGTTTCCCGTCTTCGGGTGCATATAACAGCTTTGAAGATGTTTAGCTTTAGTGTAATAATGTATATAGCCACATTTTACGCCGGTGTTTGTCAACTTGGGCCTCTCGTATAACCGCGGTGGCTGGCACGAGTTTTACCGGCCCTTATTGGTCTTAATTAAGTCAAGTTTTCACTTATGGCTTAATGTTTATTACTGCTGAGTTCCCTTAGGGGTGTGGCTTAGCAAGGCGTTGTGGGCTAACCCGGGGTTGTGCCTAATGCCTGCTCCTTTTCTCCGTTGGGGAGAATGTAGGGCATTCTCACAGGGGCGCGGATACTTGCATGTATAAATTTAACCAAAGCTGACATTAAAGTCAGGACCAAGCTTTTGTGCTTGCGGGGCTTTCTAGGGCCCGTCTTAACATCTTCAGTGTTATGCTTTAAGTAAGCTACGTTAGC